ACTTACTGATAGGATGCCCTAATGCGTTACAAAACCGCGCCTTAGTCAATGATCCAATCAGATGAATAATTGGAACGGTCGTATCGACCTTCTTCATAGAATTATCTATTAGAAATGAATTTTCTAGCATTTGACTCCGTACCAACAAAGAATTTAGTCGCACACCGGAAAGATAGCCCAGAAAGTTAATAGCGTACTTGCCTAAGTATAAGTGGTTTAGCTGAACCCTTCCTGGTTGAGAAGACGCGTGAAAATGCCATTGCCATAAACCGACAAGGTAATATTTCCATTTATTCATCAGAAGAGGCGTATCCTTTGAAGCCAAAATGGATTTTCCTTGATATCTAACATAATGCATGAAAGGATCCTTGACCAACCCTAAGATGTCCTGAAAATCTTTAGCAAAGACTTCGACAAGATGTTCGACTTTTCCATAGAAATACGTTCGCTCAACGAGGACTTGAAAGGATGTTGATTGTAAATGAGACGATTGGTTACAGAGAAAAAAGAGGATGGATTCATATTCATATACATGAGAATTATATAGAAACAATAACAATCTTGGATTACTTTTTAAAAAAACAGAAATAGAGTTCTTTGGAGTAATAAGACTGTTCGAATTAAAATACTCGTGGAGAAAGAACCGTAATAAATGTAAAGAAGAGGCATCCTTTACCCATTCGCGAAGGGTTTGAACCAAGATTTCGGGACAAATGGGGTAGGGTATTCGTACATCTAACACATAATTTAAATGGGACAATTTATCCTCGAAAAAAGGAAATATTGAATGAATTGATTGGAAATTAGGCGATTTTTCAATTTCTTTCCCTTCTAAAAAAGCCACCAACCGTAGGGAAAATGGAATTTCCACCACAGCAGCAAATACCTCTGATATAATTTGAGAATATAACTTATTGTTGTGCCCAAAAATCGGATTTTGATTCGAATCATTAGCAGCAATACTCAAATTAATCCGTTGATACATTCTAGTAATTAACCGTTTCACACTTAGTGAACTAGATTTATTGTCATAAAACCCACCTTCCAATGACATCATCGAGCTATTTAAACCATGATCATGAGCAAGTACATAAATATACTCCCGAAAAAGAAGTGGGTATAGGAAGTCGTGTTGTTGAGATCTATCTAGTTCTAAATATACTTGAAATTCCTCCATTTGAAATTCGATTAAAAACAAAGGTAAGGGATTTAGTGAGCGATCAAACGATACATAGTGCGATACGGTGAAAACAAAGTATTGTAGTAAAAAAGTGGATACCTTGAAAATGGGTAGACTCATCACCGGATTCTCTATCCTCTCATTTTGAGTTAATTTAATTGGTTTATGTTTGTTATAGTTATAGTATAACTAAGTGGTTAGAAACCCTTTATTTTTTCACTCCAATCGCTCTTTTGATTTTGGAAAAAAAACAACTATATTTATCAATATACTGCTTCTTCTACACATTCAGTTACAACCCATAATAGGGACCCGCTAATACTTAGGACTCATTAAATAAATCGATAATCCCCTCATGGGAAAACCTTTCCCCGCGTTAGGAACTAATATCTTTTTAACGTTTAATTAGATCGGATAATCATTCAAATTAAGAACCGAAGCTCGTTACTTTTTGTTTCCCTATAATTGGAACCCTAGGGCTCTATCCATTTATTAACTCGACCCAACTCTTAATAATTATATTTATTTTGTTCCGCGCCAAGAATTCAAACTTGGTTTTATAGCGATTGAACAAGAATAAAATATTCTCAAAATTATCCATTGATACGACATGCTGTTTTTTCCATTCATTCCTTTCAGGATCAGTCGCAGTCTTACAAACTCTCCCGAAGATTTGGACGAATTCTTTGCTTCATAGAAATGTGTAAAAGATGCTAGCCGTACTTAAAAGCCGAGTACTCTACCGTTGAGTTAGCAACCCAAATAATTCGAATGGGTAGATAGAATCGGAATAAAAAAAAATAAAAAAAAAAAAGGAATTTCAAAACGGAATCAAAAAATGAAATTAGCAAGAACTCGAATCAAAAAAATTTCTAATCGATTTTGAACATAAAAAAAAGACAACCAAAACCTATGGAACGGAGATAAATGGGCCCATTTCTCCATGAGAAAATTATATTTGTTCACTACAATATTGTCAATATGACATTGAATATTGAATAGCAAGATTGAGAAAATACTAAAAACATACAATAACAAAAACAAAAAGAGTTAATTGGTTATTTATTAAATTGAATTCAAATCCAAATAACAAATCAAATTATATATTAATAAATAGATATAATAAATATGGAAATTAATAAATAATATCTAAAGAATTAGATAAATAAAAAACTTTAAGAATACTTTTTTAGAGTTTTAGAGAAAGACTTCAAAAAAAAACCGAAAAGAAATAGGTCTGAATAGAACAAAAGGGGGGATAGTAAAGAAAAAATTATACAAAACTAGATAAAGCGCATCCACACCCTCTTTTTTGTTCTATTCCTTAATAGAATTTCGTTTGATTAAGACTAACTTCTGTAAAAACCCCCGCTTTCTGTGAAATATCATGAACGGTTCCTGTAGGTTGAGCGCCCTTGGCAAGGAAATATAGAATAGCAGGAACATTTAAATGGGTTTGATTATTTATCGGATCATAAAAACCCACTTTCCGAAGATCTCTTCCTTCTCTTCGGGATCGACCATCAATTGCAACGATTCGATAAACGGCTCATTGGGATAGATATAGATGAACAGTACCCCCCCTAGAAACGTATAAGAAGTTTTCTCCTCGTACGGCTCGAGAAAACAAAATGGTTCGAAGTGATAGTTATGTCTATGTATAGAATTAGAATGTCAAATAGATCTATAAAATAATCAAATCAATTAGAGATTTAAGTTATTCTTTTTTTGTTTCTTTGTCATTTTCAAAAGAAACAAAAAAAGAATTCGTACTCTCATAACTCAAGTTAGATAAGTTTCAACGCCCAGCCGAAAATCCTTAGGCATTTCCTTTTTTGAGCGGTCTCAAGCCCCTTTTTTGTTTGTCTCGTTTCGAATCGAATCCATTTTTGGATTGGATTGAATTGTTGAGACAATTGAAAAATGGTATTTCCTTGTTCCAGGATCCTTTATCTTTGCTTTGAATCATTAGGTTTAGACATTACTTCGGTGATCTTTAACGTTTTTTATTTTAAAAAATGGCAGCAACACACCCCCTTTTGATTTCTTTCTATCAAAGAATCATACGAACAATTGATTCCTACAGGATACACTTTTGGTAGAAAAAGTTTTCCCAATTCCAACAAATTTTCCCCTTGCTTTTGGATTTCAAAATTGCTCGAATCAGATCCTTTCGATTTCTATATCGAAAATTTACTTACGAAGTTTTTTCCAACTTATTGATTGGTATTAACCCTAGATCCGTGCCCCTGAGAAAGGAATAAATACTTTATACTCGAGCTCCATCCTGTACTAGTTCCATTACCCCCCCAAAAAAACTTGAGGATTCTAATAGAACAGAAGAAAAAATGTCGAGCCAAGAGCCCATTCATATAAAATCGAAAATGGTGGATGTAAAAAACAAATCCACAGCGGATCATGTCCTTCAAGTCGCACGTTGCTTTCTACCACATCGTTTCAAACGAAGTTTTACCATAACATTTCTCTAGTTTGGAACCGGTATGTAATTGATTCCAGTATGGAATCATGAATAGTCATTGCTTCGGTCGATACACAGACTTTTTTCCTTGTATATGAAGGGAATATTTAGGTTGTTAGTCGTTCATCCGGAATCCTGAAATGAAAAAGAAAATCAGAATTACAAAAATGGGCGATTTCCGTATCTATCAGATTAGACTGAACAATTTTCGTTGGAAGTAATTATGTATATTGTATGTTAAATATTTAATTTAACAGGAAGATAAGGGCTCACAAATCTTAAAAAGCAAAAGGACGTTATCTCTGAAATAGAAGGATAGCAATCCATGCATATAAGCCTTTCCTCAAATTATGTGTCGTTTCTTTGGCTTGGGCTTCAGATTCAATAATCTTTCCCCAAATTCAAAATAAAATAAATAAAATAGAAAATAAAGTAAATAGTATAAAATTCAAGTAAATAGACTATATGAATAACCCCCGTCTCAATTGTTATTCCAGAGATTTACAATTATTCATTAAAAAAAGACCAAGACCGCAAAATTTGGGTTAGAATCAAAGAGCCTCCATTCCATATAGAGCGGGATTATTGGTTAATGAAATTTGGACCGACACCGATATTCAAATCGGTATCTTTCATTGCTCACTAACTCTTACCTACTCCCACCCCGAATTCTTTCTGTGGGAATCCTAAATAAATAAAAAAAAAAAAAGATCCCATTTTACGGAATGCTAGACTATTTTGTATAGATACAAAGACAAAAGGGCCCAGATTAAGTCATTGTTTCCTTTCTAATTTGTTGTTTTTTATTTTAATCTAACCTAGTCTTACTTAAGAGACTTAATCCCGAATTCAATCAGTACCAGGAATACCCTCTTGTTTAGAATTCCGAAATGAAAAGAGAATAATTGGGATTCTAAAAAGATAGGAATGGGGAGGCTTTCCCATTTCGATTTAGAATGGATCTTTGAAAATTCAATTCGAGGGGGGGGCGTCAGACTTTTCTACGAAACTCGCTTAAATATGAAAGTGAATGAAAGAGGAAGAGGGGGGCATACGCAAAAACGCCCATCCAACGTTTTTTAATTCAAACTCTTGTGATCGATGTTCCCCGCTTGCGGGGACCACAAATGCATTCAGTTCCATTTTCGTATTATTTGGATTCGATTCAATTTGTGAAAAAAGATCTGGTTGAGAAAATAATTTTTTTAATTCGAAAAAAAAAAAAAGAAAAAGACGTACACGTATATTTTATCAATATATACTTAAGAGGGTTGCTCAAACGGGAATTGAAAATTTTTATTCTGCCCGGTCTGGGACGGAAGGATTCGAACCTCCGAATACCGGGACCAAAACCCGTTGCCTTACCACTTGGCGACGCCCCATTTCAATTTCGATTTGGTACTAATAAAGAGTACCAGTGGTATTGGCTGTTCGTCAATTCCAGTCCAAAGCCCCAAAATTCGATTCTGATTTTAGTGTTAGGATTTTGACACATATAGGTGTAAAATACAACTTAATTTATTGATCATTACATAGAATTCAATTAAGATATTGTATGAAAGTATGATTTCTTCAATTCTCACACGAGAATAGAAGGATTTTTGTTTTGATTGGGTCGGTTCCAAGAAGTTTTTTTTGTCTACCTTACTTTCTTTTCTTCATTTTTATCTTATATCAATAAGATATTAATAACTCAATCAAAATAAAATTATCTCCAAGAACAAAATGTTTGTTATGCTTAATATCTTTAGTTTAATGTATATCTGTCTTAATTCTGCCCTTTATTCGAGTAGTTTTTTATTCGCTAAATTACCCGAGGCCTACGCTTTTTTGAATCCAATTGTAGATGTTATGCCAGTAATACCTGTTCTATTTTTTCTCTTAGCCTTTGTTTGGCAAGCTGCTGTAAGTTTTCGATAAGATCTTTAATATTGTGCTAGAAAAATTCATGATTTATTCTAGTTCGAAAAAAAAAAAATTCTAACAATTAATAAATAAGAGCAGATGAGTCTTACAATATGAACGAACCCCCGCCTCAATTCAAACATTCAAACAATGAAATTCTTGGGGAACCGCGATCCATTTTGATCCCCCATTTGCTATTTGCAATTTTGACCCTTTTTCACTGAAACCATCTTATATTAGAGCCAACCAAAATGTAGAATTCTAATTGTGTGAATTTAATTTATGAAAACGATTTTCTATTTAGAGAATCAAATTCTAAAAAGAACTTCATTTCTTGATGTCAAAATTGGATATGTAGTATAAAAATAGAGAATCTATTCTCTTTTTCCTTTTCCCCAAAAACCTGATTTGGAGATTGTGTAATGCTTACTCTCAAACTCTTTGTTTACACCGTAGTGATATTCTTTGTTTCGCTCTTCATCTTCGGATTCCTGTCTAATGATCCAGGGCGTAATCCCGGACGCGAAGAATAAAAAAGGAAGGAGTTGCTTACTTTATTCGTATAAACGTTCTTAGGATTTTTTGATTCCCAGTTACTATTAAAAATAAAGTAAAAGTGTTCGCTAAAGTTAAATTTGAAAAATACCAAGCCATCGCCCGAAACGGAAAGAGAGGGATTCGAACCCTCGGTACGAAGAACTCGTACACCGGATTAGCAATCCGACGCTTTAATCCACTCAGCCATCTCTCCTAATTGAAAATAAAAAAAAAAAAAAATGACTATGTTACATTACACAAAAAATAATGCTTGAAAAAGCCCGTCTTTACTTGATTTTCTATCTTTACTTTCTATATTCTCTTCTATATTCTCTAGAAGAGAATATAGAAAGTAAATTGATTATATAGCTCATAGAAAATATAGCTTATAGAATTTCTTTTTTTTTATTGTCTTTTGTATTCTATTATATAAATAGATATAACTTTTATCAGCAATTCCATTTCTATCATTTTTCGAAAATTAAAATAAAGAAAGTATTCGAAAGAGATAAAATAGAAAAAAATAAAGAAAAGAATATCTCTTTAATTTCGTTCAACGGGGCCTTTTTTATTTCCACTTCCACGGCCTGGCCTGGTCAGTACCCAGCCGGGCCTTTTTTTGTTCTAATGACCCATACCGCTGAACCGTAGAAAGGGTGCGAACCATACCATAAAAAAACGATTTATTTGAATTTGATTTGAAAACCACAAAATGAAATCCTTGTTATTGTATTCAAAGGAACAATAAAAAGAAGGACTATTTCCATTCTTTTGATTGAATCAAGAATCCAAATTTGTATTTGGTGTGTGGATAAAAGTTATTTTGTCGAGCCATATCTGTCAAAATTCGTCCAACAAAAGAAATTGTTTTGAATTATTAAATTTAGTTATTTAAACGAAATAACTCCTCCTTTACGAGGACTCCTGACAAAGACGTCAACGTTCTAATTTCCAATTTTCATTTCATGATTATTTTAAATTTATGTCCTATCTTGATTACATCTGATTCTCTTGTTCGACAAAGGGCCCTTTTTATACAATAATCGCATTGTAGCGGGTATAGTTTAGTGGTAAAAGTGTGATTCGTTCAATTAATCCCCTTAATAGTTAAGGGGTCCTTCAGTTTAATTGATATTTCAATCAAAAACTTTATTTCTTAAAAGGATTCAATTTTAATCCTTTCACTCTCAAATTTAAATAAAAGATTCGGAGAAAAATATCCGTTCTCGTGATTTGTATCCAAGAGTCAATTCGAAATTGACAATTTGGATTATGAAATTGCGAAACATAATTTTGTTTTTTGTTTTTGAATTGGATCAATACTTCCAATTTTTTAAGTATAAGTAAAGGATCCATGGATAAAGATAGAAAAGTCTAGTTCGAATCGTAACTAAATCTT